GTATTTTGTTTTGGTTCGACCCGTAGTCACATATGAAATATCCGATGGGATAAATTTAGCAACACTTTTCCCTCGTGATATCTTGCAGGAAAAGGATAATGTCCAATTTAGAGTTGTCAATTATATCCTTTATGGAAATGGCAAGTCAATTCGAGGAATTTATCACACAAGTATTCAATTAGTTCGGACTTGCTTAGTATTGAATTGGGACCAAGAACAAAATGGTTCTATAGAAGAGGTTCATGCTTCCTTTGTTGAGGTAAGGGCAAATGATCTAATTCGCGATTTCATAAGAATTGAGTTAGTCAAGTCCACTATTTCGTATACCGGAAAAAGGTATGATAGGGCAAGTTCCGGATTGATTCCCGATAATGGATTAGATTGCACCAATATCAATCCTTTTTATTCCAAGGCGAAGATTCAATCACTTAGCCAACATCAAGGAACTATTGGTATGTTGTTGAATCGAAATAAGGAATGCCAATCTTTGCTAATTTTGTCATCATCCAATTGTTCTCGAATTGGTCCATTCAATAGTTCGAAATATAACAATGTGACAAAAGAATCGGATCCCCTAATTCCAATTAGGGATTATTTAGGTCCCTTAGGCGCTATTGTACCTAAAATATCGAATTTTTATTCATCTTACCATTTAATAACTCATAATCAGATCGTGTTAAAGAAATATTTGCTACTTGACAATTTGAAACAGATTTTCCAAGTACTTCAAGTACTTAAATACTGTTTAATAGATGAAAATAGGAGGATTTATAATCCCGATCTATGCAGTAACATCGTTTTGAACCCATTCCATTTGAATTGGTGCTTTCTCCATCATGATTATTGTGAAGAGACATCGATCAAAATTAGCCTTGGACAATTTATTTGTGAAAATGTATGTCTATTTAAATACGAACCACACGTAAAAAAATCTGGTCAAATTTTAATTGTTAATGTCGACTTTTTAGTTATAAGATCGGCTAAGTCTTATTTGGCTACTCCTGGAGCAACTGTTCATGGTCATTATGGGAAAATCCTTTACGAAGGAGATACATTAGTTACATTTATATATGAAAAATCGAGATCTGGTGACATAACGCAAGGTCTTCCAAAAGTAGAACAAATCTTAGAAGTGCGTTCGATTGATTCAATATCGATGAACCTCGAAAGGAGAGTTGAAGGTTGGAACGAGCGTATACCAAGAATTCTTGGGATCCCCTGGGGGTTTTTGATTGGAGCTGAGCTAACCATAGCCCAAAGTCGTATCTCTTTGGTTAATAAGATCCAAAAGGTTTATCGATCCCAGGGGGTACAGATCCATAATAGACATATAGAGATTATTGTACGTCAAGTAACATCAAAAGTGTTGGTTTCAGAAGATGGAATGTCTAATGTTTTTTCGCCTGGAGAATTAATCGGATTGTTGCGAGCGGAACGAGCAGGGCGCGCTTTGGACGAATCAATCTGTTATCGGGCAATCTCATTGGGAATAACAAGAGCGTCTCTGAATACTCAAAGTTTCATATCCGAAGCAAGTTTTCAAGAAACCGCTCGAGTTTTAGCAAAAGCTGCTCTACGAGGTCGTATTGATTGGTTGAAAGGCCTGAAAGAGAACGTTGTTCTGGGGGGGATTATACCTGTTGGTACCGGATTCCAAAAATTTGTGCACCGTTCAAGGCAAGACAAAAACATTTATTTGGAAATCAAAAGAAAAAATCTATTCGAGTTGGAAATGAGAGATATTTTGTTACACCATAGAGAATTATTTTGTTCTTACGCGACAAACAATTTCCATGAGACAAATTTACATGAGACATCAGAACAATCATTTATGCGATTTAATGATTCCTAAGAGCGGGTTCATTTTCACTTTAACTATCTTTTAACTATACTGGTCTGATTATTGATTTGGTAATAAATAAAATAAGTAATTAAAAAAAATTATGGTTTGTGCCGTGTATCAATGGTCAATCCCCGGTAGAAGGTTCCATCGGAACAATTATTTATTTCAAGGTACCTCGTCTCTTTGTTAATAATACGAAAAAGAAAAAACAAAAAGGAAGTGTGGGAAAAAATGACAAGAAGATATTGGAACATCAATTTGGAAGAGATGATGGAAGCAGGAGTTCATTTTGGTCATGGTACTAAGAAATGGAATCCTAGAATGGCCCCTTACATTTCTGCAAAGCGTAAAGGTATTCATATTACAAATCTCGCTAGAACTGCTCGTTTTTTATCAGAAGCCTGTGATTTAGTTTTTGATGCAGCAAGTAGGGGAAAAAACTTCTTAATCGTCGGTACCAAAAATAAAGCATCGGATTCAGTAGCATCAGCTGCAATAAGGGCTCGGTCTCATTTTATTAATCAAAAATGGCTCGGTGGTATGTTAACGAATTGGTCCACTACGGAAACGAGACTTTATAAGTTCAGGGACTTAAGAGCAGAAGAAAAGATGGGGAAACTCAACCGTCTCCCCAAAAGAGATGCAGCAATGTTGAAGAGAAAATTATCTACCTTGCAAACATATCTCGGTGGGATCAAATATATGACGGGATTGCCTGATATTGTGATCATCGTTGATCAGCAAGAAGAATATACGGCTCTTCGAGAATGTGCCATTTTGGGGATTCCAACGATTTGTTTAATCGATACAAATTGTGACCCAGATCTTGCAGATATTTCGATTCCAGCCAACGATGACGCTATAGCTTCAATTCGATTGATTCTTAACAAATTAGTATCCGCAATTTGTGAAGGTCGTTCTAGCTATATAAGAAATCGTTGATTATGATTAAGATTAAGAATAATAAAATTAGTTAATGTTAATTATTGGGCAACTCCATAGATTTATTGGATCGGTTACTTTTTTTTGAATTTTTAAAAATAGAAAAAAAAAGAACTGGGGATATTGATATATATTATGATGTTATGTGATTTCTTGGTATCCTAAATATATGATTAATGATTCAAGTTGGTGAGTTGAGAAAGAAATGGTTGAATCAAACTAATTCCTTTTTTGAAGTTCAATTTCTATCAGAGGACAATATGAATGTTATACCATGTTACATTAAAACACTCAAGGGGTTATACGATATATCGGGTGTAGAAGTAGGCCAACATTTCTATTGGCAAATAGGAGGTTTACAAATCCATGCCCAAGTACTTATCACTTCTTGGGTCGTAATTGCTATCTTGTTAGGTTCAGCCATCATAGCTGTTCGGAATCCACAAACCATTCCGACCGACGGTCAGAATTTCTTTGAATATGTCCTTGAATTTATTCGAGACTTGAGCAAAACCCAGATTGGAGAAGAATATGGACCTTGGGTTCCTTTTATTGGAACTATGTTCCTATTTATTTTTGTTTCTAATTGGTCAGGTGCCCTTTTACCTTGGAAAATCATACAGTTACCTCATGGGGAGTTAGCTGCGCCCACGAATGATATAAATACTACTGTTGCTTTAGCTTTACCCACGTCAGTGGCATATTTTTATGCAGGTCTTACCAAAAAAGGGTTGGGTTATTTCGAGAAATACATCAAACCAACTCCAATACTTTTACCAATTAACATCCTAGAAGATTTCACAAAACCCCTATCTCTTAGTTTTCGACTTTTCGGGAATATATTGGCTGATGAATTAGTAGTTGTTGTTCTTGTTTCTTTAGTCCCTTCAGTAGTTCCTATACCTGTCATGTTTCTTGGATTATTTACAAGTGGTATTCAAGCTCTTATTTTTGCAACGTTAGCCGCGGCTTATATAGGTGAATCCATGGAGGGTCATCATTGACTAGTTTTCGAAATAGTCTTTTTTTTTTAGCTTATCCCAATTCATGCATGGTTCAAGATAATCTGCTTGGTTGGAGAACATAATAGATATAAATACGTATGAATATATGACCTAGAGTCGTAGGAGAGAAGATGAACGATATTACGGAATTGTAAAAAAAAAAAAGGGATGGGTTGGGGAGGTCACACTAGATGTATGTAATGTCTATAAGTCTAGCCGCTTTTTGTGTGGGTTTCGAGGAATGATTCTATAATCCGATTCAATATAAAATGTGGCCAGTTTACGTTATGGAAGAAAGAAATGTATATGTAATATGTATATGTAATATTAGATATTCACTAGTTATATAGTCCTATCTATATATAAATAGAAGTCCTTATGCCTTACCTATATACTAACTAACTATATATATATCTAACTATATGCTATATATATTACATATATATAGCAATATATATAGATAGCAATATATATAGCAAAATAAATAAAAAATATATATATATATGTATTGATATACATATTGATATCGTTATATTGATATATTGATATCGTTGATATCGATCATATTGATATCCATTGCATATATTGATGATTGCATATATTGATGATTGCATATATTGATTTGATTGCAGTTTACTGCATTTAGATTAGATGGATTACAAGATAAGTCAAGTCCTTTCTTCTGTTTCATTTGTGATTGTGGATTGGATGAAAAAACAGATGAACTCAAGGATATAGAAGAGTAAAGAACGAAGGATGGAATGAAAGAATGGTTGGAAAGAAAGAAATGCAATAACTAGAGCCGTATGTATATGGATTTACAAAAACTTCATCATGGGTAGAAACAAAAAACGAGATATCGAAGTAGTTCTGACGATTCAGTAATATTATCATTAGTTTTTAGTTACTCCGACCCAATAGATCTTAATGATCAAACTTAATGATAAAATTAAGTAATAATTCATTGGTTGATTGTATCATTAACCATTTTTTTTTTTTTTTTGTGCGAGGAACTTACCATGAATCCACTGATTTCTGCCGCTTCCGTTATTGCTGCTGGATTGGCTGTAGGACTTGCTTCTATTGGACCCGGAGTTGGTCAAGGTACTGCTGCAGGCCAAGCTGTAGAGGGTATTGCGAGACAACCAGAAGCAGAGGGTAAAATACGAGGTACTTTATTGCTTAGTCTAGCTTTTATGGAAGCTTTAACA